TTTATTTATTCTAGAAAAGCAGTCAAGTAACTAAAAAAGGAAGAAAAATGAATAGGACAGGGTACTTTTGATAGAATAAGTTCTATAAAGTTATCGAGTAAGGATGGAAATAGTCCTTTTTATTTTTGGTCTTGCTTGAAATATAGTCAAAAAATCTAGTAAGCCTTTTTGGTTGGCAAATAAGATAAATTTCGCTAGAATTTGCTGGAATCAAAAAAGGCCCGGTTGGGTAGTGACCGGGCCAGGCCGTGGAAAGAAAAGGGCCCTTCGAAGAAAATCAAAGCAAGGAAGTCCTCGTTCTTTATCTTTCTTTTTCTTTGTATTAGATCTTTTGAGTTTTGACTTTATCTAAACGGAATAGCTAAGAAAAGTTTTACATATCTTTAGAATCCAAATAAAGAAGGACAAAGAAAGACGTTTTTGAATCCTTTTTTCATGCGGAATGGAACATATTAATAATTATAATTATCTTTTTCAATAGGGAGAGATGGCTGAGTGGACGAAAGCGGCGGATTGCTAATCCGTTGTACGAGTTATTCGTACCGAGGGTTCGAATCCCTCTCTTTCCGTTTTCGTCGATGACTTGATATTTTCTTTTTCTTTCAAATTTCACAAACCCCTTTTTCCTAGTTAAACATGTGGAATAGATCAAAAATCTTAAGAAAATGAAAATATCAAGCTAGAAAAACGAAAAAACCTTTATTCTTCACGTCCAGGATTACGTCCTGGGTCATTAGATAGGAATCCAAAGATGAAGAGAGAAACAAAGAATATTACTACTGTGTAAACGAAAAGTTTGAGCGTAAGCATTACACAATCTCCAAGAGCCTTTTTGGAAAAAACGAGAAAAGAGAATAGATCGTCTACTTTTCTACCACATATTCTATTTTGACACCCAGAAATGAAGTGCTTTCTCGAATTCGAAAATAAGTCTAAGAAATGCAAATTCAGTTCAAATAAGAGTCTTTGATTCCTCAAGATGACTTCATACCCATAATTAGATATTGGCGTGGGACCCTAATCCTGTATACAATCACATAGAAATTAAGGCTTTTCACTGGAAAAAGGTCAGAATGGGGAAATGTGGCGAGCCAGATTTGATTTCTCGCGGCTATCCAAGAATTTCACCGTTTGACTCAAAGATTGATGTGGGAAAGACTTATTTGATCTTATCAATCGTTAGAAATTTTTCTCGAAGAAATCATGCATTTTTGAGGATAGTCTAGGCTAGTATTAAGTATCTTATCGAAAACTTACAGCAGCTTGCCAAACAAAGGCTAAAAGAAAAAAGAACAGGGGTATGACTGGCATAATATCTATGATTGGATTTAAAAAAGCATAGGCCTCGGGCAATTTGGCAAAGAAAAGACTACTTGGATAAAGGGCAGAATTAAGACAGATACAGATCAAACTAAAGAGATTAAGCATAGCAAACATTTTGTTCTTGGCGCTAATTACAATTTGATTGAGTTCTTGATATAAGGAAAACGGAAGAAAGTAAGGTAGACAAAAAAATCCTTCTTTTTCTTTGAACCTGCCCAATCAAAAATCCTCCAATTCTCAAAGGCGAATAGAAGAAATCATATTTTCATCTACTATTTTAATTACATTCTATCTAATGATCAATAAATTCAGTCGAATTCTATATCTACACGTGTCAAATTCCTAGCACAAACCTAGAATCTATATAATTCCATTATCTCTTCTCTATTATATCTTAGCGTAAAATTGTCTCTAGAAATTTGGGCAGCCCTATTGACTTGACAACTATCTTAATTTAATTATATAATAGTAATTAACTGAATTGACTTGACAACTATCTTAATTTAATTATATAATAGTAATTAACTGAATTGACTTGACAACTATCTTAATTTAATTATATAATAGTAATTAACTGAATTGACTTGACAACTATCTTAATTTAATTATATAATAGTAATTAACTGAATCAAAAAACTCAATGTGACAATGGGGCGTAGCCGAGTGGTAAGGCGACGGGTTTTGGTCCCGGTAATCGAAGGTTCGATCCCTTTCGTCCCAGTGGGCCTATCCATGTTTTTTTTAACTATAAAATGTTTTTTTCATGGGTATGCCGACGGCAGGGCAGATCCATTTGTAATTTAATGGATATTGACCCAATTGCCCAAGGGCGGGCAGATCCATTTGTAATTTAGTGGATATTGCCCACCCCAAAAAAATAAGGGGGCGTAGCCAAGTGGTAAGGCGACGGGTTTTAGTCCCGGCAAGCGAAGGTTCGATTCCTTTCGTCCCACATATTCATTTTTTTTAATGAATATTGCCCAGGGCATAATGAAAATTCGCCTGGGTGTACTTCGGTTATGATTATCTAAACCATCTTAATATAGTCCTAGGAGGGCGATGAATAAACACTTCGTTTATAGTGGTAACTGTCTTGGTAACTGTCTTGGTAACTGTCTTGGTAACTGTCTTGGTAACTGTCTTGGTAACTGTCTTGGTAACTGTCTTGGTAACTGTCTTGGTAACTGTCTTGGTAACTGTCTTGGTAACTGTCTTGGTAACTCTTGTCACAACCACGGGAATGGGAAACATTTCCCAGACGTATCAACCGAAAGTCTTTTTCCGCAAATTGAAGAGACTGAAAGGGAAGAGATTGGTAAACAATCTTTTTCTACTCAGAAAAAGGGTAGGGGCTGTCCGATTCGTTCTCTGAACGATAACTGCCCGCACCGGAAAAAAGGCCATGTGAATGGGAAACATTTCCCAGACGTATCAACCGAAAGTCTTTTTCCGCAAATTGAAGAGACTGAAAGGGAAGAGATTGGTAAACAATCTTTTTCTACTCAGAAAAAGGGTAGGGGCTGTCCGATTCGTTCTCTGAACGATAACTGCCCGCACCGGAAAAAAGGCCATCGGTACGAGTACGCTCGCAATAAACTTTATTGCGAGAACTACTCTAACCCGACTTGCAAAAGAGGACACTCTAAGATTTTTATGGAAGGCTTTTCCTGTGGGCACGTGGAAGGCGAGTCGTGTATCAATCAAAACAGCGACTACCTCTCAAAAAATAGAGAGGCCCGGGAGTCCTTAAAAGTTATCCTTAAATCCCTCCTGGTGTTGGCCTCAACCAAACCCCAAACAGGTCTCGCTGGTTGGGAATGTGGAGTTTGGCACGGTGCATTGGACCAGTTGAAAAGACTATAAAATGTCTTTTATGAATAAAGAACCAATCTTCCAGCAAAAGGCGGTCTTGCTAAGATTTATTCTTTATTCATAGAAATAGACATTATTCTGTCTATGTACCTACTGAAGCAATGACTAGTCATGATTCCATAATGGAATCAGTTCCATAGGGGTTCCAAATTAGAGGAATGTTATGGTTAAACTTCGTTTAAAACGATGTGGTAGAAAGCAACGTGCGACTTATCGAATCATTGCAATTGATGTTCGCTGCCGAAGAGAGGGAAGAGATCTTCGGAAAGTGGGTTTTTATGATCCGATAAAGAATCAAACGTATTTAAACGTTCCTGCTATTCTATATTTTCTTGAAAGGGGTGCTCAGCCTACAGAAACTGTTCGGGACATTTTAAAGAAGTCGGAAGTTTTTAAAGAACTTTGCTCCAATCAAATAAAATTGAATTAATTTAAGGAAATAAGGGGGGTATCATATACCCCTTTCTAGAACTTTTCTCTATTTTGTTTCTCTCTTGATTGACTAAATCCGAGATCTTTTTAGACTTCTTATTTTTTCTTCCCCTAGCTAAACTTTTTGTATCTATTTTGTGCCAATCTAACTTAAGTCTTTATTTTTTTGAATATTTTTCCGCCGAATTTCTTATCTTTGTTCATTGTATTCTTTTCTTAACCTTTGTATTGACAACAATACATTGAACAAATATAATGCAGCGTGATAAAGGGATCTCTTTTTTTATAAAGGGATCTCTTTATTTCCGTCCCATCGGTTTGGTTTTTCCCTTACTTTATTCAAAAAAGGGGTTCGGTGGATGCGCTTTGATATACGCATTTTTGCTTGAAAACGTGAATAACAATGACATAAGGAAGGATCTATAATTATTTCTGGTTTTCTGTTATCGAAAAATTTCTTGTATTTTTATCTGAGTTATTACGTTTTCTGTTCTTAATCGATTCGAAAATGGGTTTTTCTGCTTTGATTCTCTCGTCTAATCATTTTTTTTCATTCTGATTATATCTACATACTTTTTTCTTCTATTCGGGTTGCTAACTCAACGGTAGAGTACTCGGCTTTTAAGTGCGACTCGGATCTTTTACACATTTGGATGAAGCGATGAATTCATCCATACCATCGGTACAGTTTGGAAGACCACGACTGATCCTAAAAGGGAATGAATGGAAAAAATAGCATGTCGTAGCAACCAAGAGTTCTGAGAATCTTTTCTTCTTTCCCGATCGGGACAAAACTTTGTTTAACTTATTGGAAGGGAGTCAAATGTATTCAATTTCAAGTTGGGTCGAATGAATAAATGGATAGAGCCCTCTGGCTTCAATTAATTTAATTAAATTATAAGGAACGAAAAAGCAACGAGCTCCCATTCTTAATTAGAATGATTACCCGATCTAATTAGACGTTAAAAATATATTAGTGCCTGAATACGGGAAGGGCTTATCCCAGAAGCGGATTCTTTATTTTTTCATGAATCCTAAATATTAGCATTCTCCATTCCAGAATGGAGATGTGTGTGTATAAGAAAGAGTACATTGATAACAAAATTTCCAAAATCAAAAGAGCGATTGGGTTGAAAAAATAAAGGATTTCTCAAGATCTTGTTATCCTAGAACGAATATAAACGACTTCAAGAAAATGGAAAAAGAGAGGATCGAGAATCCGTTGATAAGTTTACCTGTATCCGAGGTATCTCTTCCTTATCTTACTAGAAAAATACCTTGTTTTGACTGTATCGCACTCTGTATCATTTTATAACTCCCAAAATCCTGTACCTTTAGTTCAAATAGAATTCAAAATGGAGGAATTTCAAAGCTCTTTAGAGCTCGATAGATTTCAACAACACGACTTCTTATATCCACTTATCTTTCAAGAGTATATTTATACACTTGCTTATGATCATGGTTTAACAAGATGCCTTTTGTTGAAAAATGCAGGTTATGACAATAAATTCAGCTTACTCATTGTGAAACGTTTAATTACTCGAATGTATGACCCAAATTTTTGGATTCTTTCTCTGAATGATTCTAAACAAAATCCACTTTGGGGGCGCAATAAGAATTTTGATTTTCAAATGATATCCGAGGGATTTTCGGTCATTATGGAAATTCCATTTTCGCTCCGATTACTCTCTTCCCTAGAAAAGCGCCAAAAGAAAGGGAAAGAGATAGTCAAATCCGCTAATTTACGATCAATTCATTCAATTTTTTCTTTTTTAGAGGACAAAATTTCCCATTTAAATTATGTGTTCGATATACTAATACCTTACCCAATCCATCTCGAAATCGTGGTGCAAACTCTTCGCTACTGGCTAAAAGATGCTTCGTCTTTGCATTTATTAAGATTCTTTCTCCACGAGTTTCATAATTGGAATAGTCTTATGACTTCAAAGAAAGTCAGTCCTTCTTTTTCAGAAAGAAATCAAAGATTATTCTTCTTCCTATATAATTCTCATGTATGTGAATACGAATCCGTCTTTGTCTTTCTTCGTAACCAATCTTTTCATTTACGATCAACATCTTTTAGAGCGTTTCTTGAACGAATCTATTTCTATGGAAAAATAGAGCATTTTATAGAAACCTTGGCCAGCGATTTTGAAGCCAATCTTTGGGTGTTCAAGGACTCTTTCATGCATTATGTTAGGTATCAAGGAAAAGCAATTCTCGCGTCAAAAGGTACGTCTCTTTTGATGCATAAATGGAAATATTACTTTGTCAATTTATGGCAATCTTATTTTGACCTGTGGTCTCAACCACGAAGAATCCATATAAACCAATTAGCAAACCATTCCCTTAACTTTCTCGGTTATTTTTCAAGTGTGCGGCGAAAGACTTCAACGGTACGTAATCAAATGTTAGAAACTTCATTTGTAATCGATAATGCTATTAAGACGTTTGATACTATTCTTCCAATGATTCCCCTGATTTCATCCTTGGCTAAAGCCAAATTTTGTAATATATTAGGGCATCCTATTAGTAAGGCCATTTGGATCGATTTATCAGATTCTGAGATTATTGACCGATTCGGGCGTATATCCAGAAATCTTTTTCATTATTATAGTGGGTCTTCAAAAAAAAAATTTTTGTCGCGAATAAAGTATATACTTCAACTTTCTTGTGCTAGAACTTTAGCTCGTAAACACAAAAGTACTGTACGGGCTTTTTTGAAAAGATTCGGCTCGGAATTATTCGAAGAATTCTTTACGGCGGAAGAACAAGTTCTTTCCTTGACCTTTCCAAGAGCTTCTTTTATTTCGCGGAGGTTCCATAAAAAGAGGGTTTGGTATTTGGATATTATTTGTATCAATGATTTGGCTAATCATGACTGATTCGTTATGAAAGCGCGGAAATGGAAATTATGATTAGAATTGAATCTAATAAATAGCAATAATGAAGAACTAACAAAATTTTTCCTTATTTCTATTCTGAAATTTACTTGTAGTAAGTATCTAAGTATTCCACTTTTTGTCGAATGCCGGAACTGAATTTTAGATGTATACAGAGGGAAAGCCGTGTGCAATGAAAAATGCAAGCACGGCTTGGGGAGAGGTTGTTACTTATTTTACCGGTAACATTATCGACTCCATCCGACTAGTTCCGGGTTCGAATCCCGGGCAACCCATTGTTCTATCCTGTGAAGTTGTTACTTATTTAACCAGTAAAGTAGAATTATGGGTAGGAATTTCTAGTTATTGAATACGGAAAGAGAAGACTACCTTTGCTAGGTTTAGGTAAAGGTATACGAAGAAATTCGTATTTTGTATTGTTGACAATCTTTCCAATGAAACGTACCAAAGATAGTCGTTTTTAAAACTTTAGCTTGGGCACAAATAGGGCCGGTCATTCCTATACCCATATGAAGGACTATTAGATTCGATTGGGGTTAGGTTAGATTGGAGTTTTTAACCGGATTCGTGTTAGAATTGTAACTTCCAAAATTCACTCGGATTTTGGAATGGATAGGGTTCTAGGGCTATACGGACTCGAACCGTAGACTTTCTCGGTAAAACAGACCAAACTGATTCTAATCAAAGTGATCTGAGCTGTTTTAAAGACCCAACATGCATTTTTGTGCATTGGGCTCTTTCATTAACGGCTATAAATATCCGCCAGTCTGCCATATTTTTGACCGCAAAAAATAGATGGCTCCATGTGCTCTGAGTCATTATTTGGATTCAGATTCAGGAACACTACCAGAGTGTTTCAAGGGGGTTTTATCTTGACTTAGGTCTGCCTATGGCCTAGATTAACCGAAGTTAAATCAAGTCTCTCTCGCTCTGTTTAAAAAACAAATATGAAACTTCATACACCTTAAAG